CTGTAGGATTTGAACCTACGACATTGGGTTTTGGAGACCCATGTTCTACCGAACTGAACTAAGAGCGCTTTTTTATTACAAAAAAAAGCTGTAAGTAATAAGTAAAAAGATTCTTTTTTTTTTTTTTACTCCACTACATTTTAAATGCCTATACTATTTCATATATAAACTATATCATATATAAACTATATTTATATATTATAAATAATATAAATATAATAAATAATAATATGATATAAATAATTATAAATAATATCATATTAATTTATGATTAGGTATGTCCAATTTTAATTGATCTCAATTGATCCCTTGTTGTTGTATTGCTCAGAGGCGAAGTAATAGGTAGGGATGACAGGATTTGAACCCGTGACATTTTGTACCCAAAACAAACGCGCTACCAAGCTGCGCTACATCCCTTTCAATTGGTCTACAATGTCATTGTAGAGAATCCCTGTCTTGTTTTCCACATACTTATTTCATTTCATTTTCTCCATTGAGATACACAACTTGTCTTGCCATTTCTTATTTTTTTTTTGTCTCATATAACATATAATAATAAACTTATATACATATGAAAAAAAATAAGAAACCCGCCGTAAATTTCGTGAATGCCCGGACGGAAAGGGACGTATTTTGTTCTTTTACAAAAAGAAAAGGAAAATCTTATCTATCAAATCATTGTACATTTCTCAATTTGAATTAGGAATTCCGCGTACAAAACAAATGCGAGTGTCCTTTAATTTAACTACATATATACATCTGATCATATATGTATTGCCATTATGTATTACAATAAAGAATACAGAAGGAGGATTTTATATGCGAGATCTAAAAACATATCTATCCGTAGCGCCAGTAATAAGTACTCTATGGTTCGGGTCTTTAGCAGGTCTATTGATAGAGATCAATCGTTTTTTCCCGGATGCTTTGACATTCCCTTTTTTTTCATTCTAATTATTAACACGGGGGGGTGAAGAAAATTAGGGATACAATTAAATATCTCTGACTACTACCCCCTCTTTTTTTTCTAATTCGAATAAGTTAGATAAGTTAGAAAAGAGAAAGAATAAAAGTGGATTCAAACTCAGCGAAACTCGGAACTGGGTTCAAGCTTCAAGTAAATTTACTTTAAATTAAATTAAGAAATTAAATTAAGAGAACAGAAGTGGAAATGCGGTTAGGGCAACAATATCATACAAGACGTTTAAATAAAATAGAAAGACTGTATTTCTATTCTAATCTAAACTTCTAATGTAAATAGAATTTAAAAAATAGAATTTAAAATCATTGTATTACTTATTTTTACTATTACTATATTGGCTGCAACAAAATCTTTCATAATTTGATTTTTTCATAATTTGATTTCGAGTTAGCAATTTCTATTTTTTCCTTCTTTTCTTCTTCGTTTCGGATAAGAAAATAGAAGAGTTGAGTGAATAAAAACCAAAAGGAGGTTCATGGCCAATGGTAAAGACGTCCGAATAAGGGTTATTTTAGAATGTACCAGTTGTGTTCGAAACAGTGTTAATAAGAAATCCATAGGTATTTCTAGGTATATTACTCAAAAGAATCGACACAATAGGCCTAGTCGATTGGAATTGAGAAAATTTTGTCCCTATTGTTACAAACATACAATTCACGGGGAGATAAAGAAATAGATGGAATCGATCAACTGCGTGTCACTTTTACAAGGAAGATGAAAAATGACATATTAACATATCATAGATTAGCATATCATATGTTAATATATATTTAAATAGAAACAAGCAAAATCCTATTTCTTAATTCTAAATCATTAGCATTTTTGATCCGATCGAAGGAAATAGGATTTTCGAAATTTCGAAATAAATAAGGAATAAAATAAACAAGCCATGGATAAATCCAAGCGACTTTTTCTTAAGCCCAAGCGGTCTCTTCGTAGGCGTTTGCCCCCGATTGGATCGGGGGATCGAATTGATTATAGAAATATGAGTTTAATTAGTCGATTTATTAGTGAACAAGGAAAAATATTATCTAGACGGGTGAATAGATTGACTTTAAAACAACAACGATTAATTACTATTGCTATAAAACAAGCTCGTATTTTATCTTTATTACCTTTTCTTAATAATGAAAGACAATTTGAAAAAAACGAGTTGGTCGCTAAAACTACGGGTCTTAGAACCAGAAAAAAATAGGCTTACTCTTTCAATTGAATCAAAATTCCAATCCGAACTCAAACGTCGGTTGACGTTTTGTTCGAGAAAAATCCAGGAATCCAGATTTGATTGTCGTGTCTCGTAAAAAAACGAATTGGGTAAGGTAAAAAGAATCAAGATTTTTTTATTGAATGTTTTTTTTAGTTTGGCTACTTGAGCATATTATGATCATTTTTTATCATATTTATTTCTATTCTACCTTCCCGGAATTCATTTTCCAAGGAATTCCATGTCAAACATTCCGAAGGATTCCTTCCAATCTCCTTATTTTATCATGTCATTGGAAATAAGATAAAGGCAATTCCTATTTAATATAGCTAGTTGTGCAAGTATTTTACGATTAAGAAGCAACTGTCTCTTGTACAGATTGTTTATTAATGTACTATAACTACAGGATGCTGCATTCTCGCGAATTGCTGCATTTATACGAGTGACCCACAAACACCGAAAATTTCTTTTGTGCCTATCTCTATCCCGATAGGCCGAAAACAAAGCTTTTATTTTTTGTTGAATAATAGTTCGAGTAAGCCTTGAATGAGCCCCACGAAAGCTTGATGCGAATAAACGAATTTTTGTTCTACGCCTCCGAGCTATATATCCTCGTCTAATTCTGGTCATTGAATAAACGAAACTTTGATAAATAACTAATTGATTTCCTTTCTTTCAGTTATTCTTTTTCCCTTTTCTAGAATAACAAAACGGATTCTTCCAATGTATAAAATAATAATTCTAACGGCTTTCGCTACTCTAACCTTCCCAACCACGATTTTTTCTTTTTTTTTTCTAAGCATTTCGCCTTGAAATAAGAAATTTTATTGGTACTAGGTATCAAACAAAAACATAGTAAATAAAAAAAATAAGTAGTAAATAGAAATGGATAAAGAAATAGTGGGTTCCATCGTTTCTATGGTTGTTTCTTAAACGGCGAGGTCCTCTCTATACACCGGAGCCCCCTTACTTGATCTTGATTTAATCAATGCTATTGTTAACTTGTACAGTTCACACTTTTTGGCTCTACCCATGAATTTCCAGTAGTAGGTCTTTCACAACGAGATCTATTTTTACAGTAACGGTATTAAATTATGCGGATTAGCTGATTAGCTGACCTTGTTAGTCCGTTCTTGCAAGAATAGAGGCATCCATTTTCGCCTTTTTAATTTTGCCCTGCTTAACAGATAATCATTTGCTACCAATGGGGAATTCTTTCGCATTTTCAATTGAAAATTTGGGTAATTGAATTTGCACCAATAGAAACCATAAATTTGATACACAATAGAAGGATATTCTAGATCTTTTTTTTTTTTTTTAGTTTTAGATAGTGAAGGGGAGTCTTCCATTCTATCCTATTCATCGGTACTGATCGCGGATAGTGGAAAAATTCTTTCTTTTCTTTTGTCCCAACCCACAATCTGAAATCTGAACGAGTCGCACATACACCCTAGTACACGTCCCTCGGCGCTGAGGGCATCCCCCGAGAGCGGGGGATTTGGTGACATTTCTGATTGGCTGTCTTGTGTTTCTAATAAGTTGTTTAATAGTTGGCATGTTGAATCGTATGCATAATGGGCTGGTTTAGATCGATCCTAACCGGATGATTGTGAATTCTTTTTCTATTCTATTTTAATATTTTATTAAAATTAATAAAATATTAAAATAGAATATTAAACCTCGGTAAGAAACTAAAATCTCAAATCTCGATTTGTGTGAAATTCCTGCTATTTTTTATGCAACTGCTACAAGATCAACAATTCCATGAACTTGGGCTTCTGTTGCTGACATAAAAACATCCCTTTCCATGTCTTCGGATACAACCCATAAGGGTTTGCCTGTTCTTTGTGCATAAACCCTTGTGAGGATTTCGCGCAGTTTCAGTAGTTCTTCCGCTTCCAGGACAAATTCTCCTATTTGTGCTTCATAAAAAGCAGCAATAGGTTGATGGATCATTACCCTGATGATATAAGATAATAAAAAGAAAAGGTTACTTTATCTCGCATAAGAAGGTCGCGAGAAGAGATAAAGAATAAAAAAAGATAGAATTGAACAACCGTACAGGCATTGTTTGTGCATTGCATACGGCTCTACAAGAGAATTCGCTTTTACCGAAGAAAAATAGAAAGTCTACAAGGCCTAGGTCGGTAAATGATACAATGACCACCCTTCTATTGGGGGGAATTAAGAAAAACAAAATACTATGGTGGCTCCGTTGCATTATTTCATCGATGATTTAGCAATCCCAAAGTTTCTTTTTTTTTTCATCCTCTTTCATAATTCATAATAATATAAATAGTATTAAGAACCTTCTGGTGTGAAAACAAAAAAAAATGTGAAAACAAAAAAAAAGTTTGCGACACTGAAATAGGCTCCCGATAAATAAGATAAAATCGGAAATACCCTTAATATCTCATACTACTCTTTCAATACACAATCTAATGTTAAAACGAAATAAAAAAATTTCTTATATTGAATTCTAAATGCCATGCTATTATTACTTAATATTCATATGGCGAAGGCATAGTTTTCTTTTTTCTTTCAAATAAAATAAAAAACCCATTGGCGCCAAGCGTGAGGGAATGCTAGACGTTTGGTAATTTTTCCTCCGACCAAGATAAAGGATCCCATTGAAGCGGCTAATCCCATGCATACTGTTTGTACATCTGGTCGCACAAATTGCATAGTATCATAAATAGCTATTCCGGGTATTACCCACCCGCCAGGAGAGTTTATAAACAAATACAAATCTTTGATCTCACTTTCTGTACTGAGATATACCATAAGACCAATAAGTTGATTCGAGATCTCACTATCAATATCTTGACCTAAAAAAAGTAATCTTTCTCGATAAAGTCGGTTGCTTAGGATCAAATTCTATCCTTTAGGAACCGTACATGCACCTTTTGATGCATACGGTTCATCAAAAATCGCAAAAAAAAAAAGAATCAATATGTAGATCCCAGCCCTCCTTTTTTTGATAGCGAGTACTTTCTAACTTCTCTTTTAATGAATAAAAAAGGGGCTTTTCCTCCATTTTTCAAGAAAGATGGTTTTTTTACCTGTTTACCTATAAAAAAATGCATTAAACTTATCAAACTAACTTCTCATTGATGTATTCTTTCATCACGATCCAATTCAACTCACGATGATATTTTCTTGTTCCTGAGTGGGCTTCTTTAATTCTTTTAGGTTTGTGCTCTACTCCGAGTAAAGATCTGCCCGATTTTGATTTGCACATATAGGGCAAATGTTGCCAATACCACGTCTTTTTGCTACAACTTCCTTTTTTTTTCAATTCATTTCACGCCTTCCACAAAATATTTGACGTATTTATTAAATTATTCGATTGATTATGATTAGCAGTTTGAAATTACTCCTATTTCTAATTTATAAATTTATAATAAATTTATAAATATAATAGGATACAAATAGTAATCGTGGATGTGGATATAGTACTAATTGAGTTGGGTTTTTCTAAGCGGAGCCTGGATACTTCATTTTATTGGTCCAAACAAGCTAACCATAAATTATTCTAATTGATAATATTAATCTGAATACCTCCAAAGCATAGATCTAATTGCACTTCATTGCCACTTCACGCTCTAAATTTTTGATGATTTAATCAATTCTTCTTTGGCGAAACGGAGGATATCTCGATCGGGGTAGAGAACGGGGAAATCCCATAATGACCCAATGTCTCTTACAAGTCGCACTATACGTCAATCCAATTTGAACTATCCTCCCCGGGATTTCGAAAAGGGACTTTTGGAACACCAATAGGCATTAAATGAAATAAAAAAAATGAAGTACTCTATTTCACTTTGATGTGAAAGCGTAACAATGAATTTTGAATTTATTGTTTTAATAATATTATTGAATATTGAATATATTCTCTTAATAATATTATATCAGCTTTTTTTATTTTTTCTATTTTCTTTACTTTATTTTTTTTATTTTTAATTTTTATGTTTTATTTTATTTGCTTTGCACGGATTCGATAAGTTCATAACATAAAAAAAAGAAGACAAAATGAATATGAATAAAGTAAAATTCTTACGAATAGACTCTTTGAATGATGAACAAATCCGTATGCATTCGCTCATCTAAAATGGAGTCAGCCTCCCATTGCGTATTGGTACTTATCTGGTATAGAATAGATCTGCTTCTCTTTGTTCCTACAAACAGAATTGTGATATTATGACTAAAATACTAAAAAAAAAATGGAATCCTTTCTCCGAGATAATCCACTGAAAAAGGGAGGTCCATAACATAGTTTTTCCAGTGTGATAAAGTTACATAGTTTCTATCTTTCGTTGATAAGGGGGTATTCCATGGGTTTGCCTTGGTATCGTGTTCATACCGTCGTATTGAATGATCCCGGTCGTTTGCTGGCTGTCCATATAATGCATACAGCTTTGGTTGCTGGTTGGGCCGGCTCGATGGCTCTATATGAATTAGCAGTTTTTGATCCTTCTGACCCCGTTCTCGATCCAATGTGGAGACAAGGTATGTTCGTTATACCCTTCATGACTCGTTTAGGAATAACCAATTCATGGGGTGGTTGGAGTATTACAGGAGGAACTATAACGAATCCGGGTATTTGGAGCTATGAAGGTGTGGCTGGGGCGCATATTGTGTTTTCTGGCTTGTGCTTCTTGGCAGCTATCTGGCATTGGGTGTATTGGGATCTAGAAATATTTTGTGATGAACGTACAGGAAAACCTTCTTTAGATTTGCCCAAGATCTTTGGAATTCATTTATTTCTCTCAGGGGTGGCTTGCTTTGGGTTTGGAGCTTTTCATGTAACAGGATTGTATGGTCCTGGAATATGGGTGTCCGATCCTTATGGACTAACCGGAAAAGTACAATCTGTAAATCCAGCGTGGGGTGTGGAAGGTTTTGATCCTTTTGTTCCGGGAGGAATAGCTTCTCATCATATTGCAGCAGGGACATTGGGCATATTGGCGGGTCTATTCCATCTTAGTGTCCGCCCGCCCCAACGTCTATACAAAGGATTACGTATGGGAAATATTGAAACCGTGCTTTCCAGTAGTATCGCTGCTGTCTTTTTTGCAGCTTTTGTTGTTGCTGGAACTATGTGGTATGGTTCAGCAACTACCCCCATTGAATTATTTGGTCCCACTCGTTATCAATGGGATCAAGGATACTTCCAGCAAGAAATATATCGAAGAGTTGGTGCCGGGCTGGCTGAAAATCAAAGTTTATCCGAAGCTTGGTCTAAAATTCCTGAAAAATTAGCTTTTTATGATTACATCGGAAATAATCCGGCAAAGGGTGGATTGTTCAGAGC